TTTAATATAAAAAACACGGATTGTTTAATATCTCCTGGGGAAATGACTATTTTTTGAGGGGGAATATTTCGACGTTTGAACTTCCCCCCCAGAAAAAATTGATTAAATAACGGTGATTAAATTTGCATCCGTAACTTTTATAATGAGATTTTGCATGTGCGGGGCGGAGGGGGTGTGTTTTTGGGGTAATTATACGATTTCGGTAAATTAATTATTGTCGATATTCCCCTGATTGTGAGTTTTTTTCATTTTCAAAAAATGAGGTGCAGAAAATTCGTTTTCAGCGGAAAATTTATAATAAAAAAATACTATAGAAACAGGATCAAGGTAAAAATATGTCTAACAAGCATGGAAGAATATATCCGCGGGGGGGGAATATGCCAGGTTATGAATATAGCTCCACCCGGACTAGATAATCTACGCCCCGGTGAGGGGAACGGTAACGGGCAAGTGAGTGTCAGGTGAAAGCCGAGAGAAATAAGAGCTACCAGGGGTGGCACGAGCATACGTGATAAGAACATGAGGTGATATGTACCAGTATAAAGGGTGCGACCAAAGGCCTTTTGAAAAGCTAGTAGGGAGGGATGGTTCCGGGCCGTCGAAATGACCTTGAGAGTGTAACCAGTGGCCTGTTAAAAGGCATTGAAGGGAGGGACTACTATATATGGACGTGAAAAGCGGGACTGCTATGCCTTATATGGAAGGATAGAGGATTTCACGGGAAGGACTAAAGCATGGGACACCACTAGGAGCAGGATATTCATGATTACTAATAATATCTATCCCTGCAAGCATGGAACGTCTGAAAAATGAGGGGGTAATTTGGATGATCGATACCACTTTTTTATACTAAATAATTATAGGATAATTCTGGTTTATTAGTCGTGAGGCAAATCATTAATGTATGATTAGACATAGTGAAATAAAGACTATAATATAAGAAGTACATTATAGGCGAAAAATCGGATTAAACTTTGGGGGGGGGTAGGGGGGGGGTCCTGGGAGAGCTATTATTTTACTATGTTTTGGTTCAAAGAGTAGTTTAAGTTAAAATGCTGGTTTTGGGGGCCAGAGATGGAAGTCTCTCTTTGATGCTCTAGGGGGGAGTCCCGGCTTTGGTTTACAAGAACAATGCTTTAAAGATTTAAGCTACTAGAGCTGGGCTAGGTGTTTATGATTTTGTTTTCTGATCAACCCAGGAGTGGGTTTATAATGAAGAATAGAAAGTATAGGACTGAGGTGGTTTGGCCAATAGAGGTGAATGGGGGTTCTACTGGTTTGGTGGCTGCTCATGTAATTGTCATGAATGTGGCAATTAGTGTTCAGAATATAAGTTGGGTAAGAGGGCGGAAGGTTATGGATCGTACATTGGATGTGTGTGTGAATGGTGTTGTGAGTAGGATAGCAATAGACATGACTAGGGCTATTGTCCCCCCGAGTTTGTTGGGGATGGATCGTAGGATGCCGTAAGCAAATAAGAAGTATCATTCTGGTTTAATGTGTTGTGGAGTGACTATTGGGTTGGCTTTTGAGAAGTTTTCTGGGTCATTAAAAATGTTGGGGGTGAATGATATAATTATGAATAGCAGGGTAATAAGCAGGGTTAATATGAGAGTGTCTTTGTAAGAGTGGTAGGGGTGAAATGGGATTTTGTCAATATCTGAGTTTGTTCCAAGTGGGTTGCTAGAACCTTCGTTGTGAAGCAATATGATGTGGATGGAGGATAGTGAGACGATGGCGAATGGAAGGATGAAGTGGAGTGCAAAGAATCGTGTAAGGGTTGGGTCATTGATAGAGAAGCCCCCCCATAGTCAGGTTGTTAGTGAGGTTCCTAGGTATGGGATAGCTGTGAGTAAATTTGTAATGACTGTTGCGGCTCAGAATGATATTTGTCCTCATGGCAGGACGTATCCGAAAAAAGCTGTTGCTATTAGGATAGTGAGTAGGGCTACTCCTGACAGTCAAACTCCTTTATTCAGGTAGGAGCCGTAGTATAGTCCTCGTGCAATGTGAATGTAGATGCAGATAAAAAATATAGATGCGCCGGTTGCATGGATGTTTTGTATGATTCATCCGTATGGAACGTCTCGTGTAATGTGAATGATGGATGAGAAAGCCAGATTGATATTGGCTGTATAGTGGATTGCTAGGAAGAAGCCTGTTATAATTTGTAGTGCTGAGCAGGTTAACAGTATTGAGCCAAAGTTTCATCAAGTGGAAATATTTAGTCCTACAGGTAGAAGGTTAAATAGGAGGAGGGCGTGTTGGTTGGGCATTTTTGTAGTTGATTAACAACGGTGGTTTTTCGTGCCGCAAGTCTCTGAGGAGCAAAAATTATGATTGTTATGAATTATCTATTTAGTGTGGTTATGGTTTTTGTGATTTTTGGGGTTTTGGCTTTGGGTGTGACTGTTGTGCCTTATCAAGGTGTGGTGGCTCTTATGGGGGTTTCGTTTATTTGTTGTATTTTTATGGTTATGCTTGGTCGTACATTTGCGGCTTTAGTTATGTATATTGTGTATCTTGGTGGCTTGATTGTGGTTTTTAGTTATTGTGTGAGTGTTGAGAAGGATGAGGTTGATGTTTATGGGGTTGTTGGGTTCAAGTATTTTGTTATCTTTTTATCTGTTTTAGCCGTTGGTATTTTGTGGTGGGTGTTGGTGGGTGAGGTTGGAGGTTTGTTAGTTTATGTTAATTGAGAGGATTTGGTCTGTTTAGAGGTAAATGGGAGTAGTGTATTTTATTTTGGGGGTGGTGTTGGTTTAATAGTGTGTTCTTGAGGTTTATTGGTAGTATTGTTTTCTATTTTGGTTATTCTTAGTTGATCTCGGTTAGGCGGGTTTCGTCCATTTTAGGTGAGGATTAGTAGTGAAATTAGGAGGGTTAGGGTGAATGTTGTTATGTAGTTTTTAATCATATTTTTTTGTTGTGTAGAAAGGTGGATTAATGGTGTGAGAGCGCTTGATAGTCCTTTTGGTCCTCAGTTTTCTAATGTTCATAGGTCAATTAGTTCTGTTGAAATTTGTTGGCTTATTTTTATTAGGCTTATTGTTAAGGTTCGGTGTGGGATATTGAAGAAAGCTAGCTGGTTAAAGAATAGGGTTATAGTGCTTGATTTTTGTGGTTTTAGTAGGCTGTTTATGTGGTGTGAGTCTTTTGATAGTATGATTCCTAGGAGAGTGGCGATTAGTGCGGCGAGTTTAGTTATTTTGGGTATGGTGATGGTCGTTGTAATTTGTAGGGTTGAGATTTTTGTTAAGGTGCCTATAAGGATGGATGCTGTTGTTAGACGCATTAGTGGGCTGATGATGCTTTTTTCTTCGCTGTGTGTGTTGTGGCTTGTGCGTGGGTGTCCTGTTAGTGTTGATAGAATAATTTGTGTGCTATAATGGGCAGAAAGGATGGTAGCAATTAGTGTTATTGTGAGGGTTCATGAGTTAGTATGAGAGTTTGTTATTGTTTCAATAATAGTATCTTTTGAATAGAATCCTGATAGAAATGGTGTACCTATGAGTGATAGGCTTGCAATGATTAGGAATGAGGAGGTCATTGGTGAGGTTTTAAGTAGCCCTCCTATTTTTCGTACGTCTTGTTCATTGTTTAGGTTGTGGATAAAAGAGCCGGAGCATAGGAATAATAGTGCTTTAAAGAATGAGTGGATAATTATGTGAAGGAGGGCTAAGGTTGGTTGATTTAGGCCGATTATAGTTATCATTAAGCCTAGTTGGCTTGTAGTTGATAGTGCAATAATTTTTTTAATGTCAAAATAAGTTGTTGCTGCTGCTGCTGCAAATATGGTTGTTGTTGCCCCGATGATAAGGGAGGTTGTTATTATGGTTTTGTTGTTGTATAAAATTGGGTGGAGTCGGATTAGTAAAAATACCCCAGCTACGACTATTGTACTGGAGTGAAGTAGGGCTGATACGGGTGTTGGGCCTTCTATGGCTGAAGGTAGTCATGGGTGAAGTCCGAATTGTGCTGATTTTCCTGCGGCTGCGGCTAGGAGGCCTGCTGTTGGAATTATGCTTGTTGTCTCACTTTGTATGAGTAGTTCTTGTAAGTTTATGGATGATGTGGTTATTAACCACAAGGTTGTTATAATGAGGCCCACATCTCCCATTCGATTATAGATAATGGCCTGTAGGGCTGCTGTGTTGGCATCTTGGCGTCCCGATCATCAGCCGATTAATAGGAAGGATATAATGCCCACTCCCTCTCATCCGATAAATAACTGGTATATGTTGTTTGCTGTGATGATTACTAGTATAGCAATTAGGAAGGTTAGAAGGTATTTGATGAATTTGTTATTATGAGGGTCAGTATGTATATATCATGAGGAGAATTCTGTGATTGATCATGTGATGAATAGAGCAACCGGCAGGAATAGTAAGGAGAGCGTGTCTAGTGTGACGGAAATATTGATGTTTTCTGTTGTTGTAATAATTAATGGTGAAAATGATACTGTGATCTCTTTATTGCTGTTTAGTAGTGGGCTGATAGGGATTAAACTAATTGCGAATAAAAGTATAAGGTTGTTTTTAGTATTGTGTGTTGATATTTGTGCAATGGATAGTAGTAGAGATAAAATGATAGTAAGTGTGATTGTGGGGGTAATTAGGTTCATATTCTACCACTTGGATTTGCACCAAGGGTTTTGGCGCCTAAGACCAGTGGAATACTATTATCCTTTGGTAGAGGGAGCTGGGGGTTAGTCCCAGATTAAAGAGTTAGCAGGTCTTATGGCGCCCTCGTAGGTGTGTGAGGGTTTGTTCCTATTGTCAGGGTCACAGCTTGATATTTTTTTTAAATTACACACACTATATTACCAGTTCTGGTTTTAGTGAGATCAGTATTAAAGGAATGATGTGTAGTGTTATAAGGAGGTGTTCTCGTGAGTGTGTTGGTGTTGTGTGCGTGTTTAGTATGGATGTGCCTGTTTGTGTTGATAGGAATATATGTAATGAGTATGAAGCTGTGATTAGTATGGACAGTCCAAAGATGATGATTGTGGTTGGGCATCAGTTGAATAGGGATGATGCGATTAGTAGTTCTCCTGTAAAGTTTATGGTGGGTGGGGTTGCGATGTTTATTAGGTTGCTTAGGAGTCATCAGGTTGTAAGCATAGGTAGAATGTTGTGAAATCCTCGTGTGAGGATTATAATTCGGGTTTTTGTTCGTTCATAGGTGGAATTAGCTAGGCAGAATAGTGCGGATGATGTAAAGCCGTGGGCGATTATTAGGGCTATGGCGCCAGATAGGCTTCATTGTGTTTGGATTATGATTGCAGCAATAACTAGCCCTATATGGCTGATTGATGAGTATGCGATTAAAGATTTTAGGTCTGTTTGTTGTAGGCAGGTAAGGTTGGCTAAGGTTGCTCCTCATAGAGCAAGGACGATGAATGGTAGGAATATATTTGTGTTTGTTGTCGGGAGAATCTGTATTATTCGGATGATGCCGTAGCCGCCGAGTTTAAGGAGGATGGCGGCTAATACCATAGAGCCTGCGATTGGGGCTTCTACGTGGGCTTTTGGGAGTCAAAGGTGGAGGCCGTAGATTGGTATTTTAGCTATGAAGGCTGCTAGGCAAGCCAACCATAGTATGAGTTCTGTTAGTTGGTTAGTTGGTTGGGTTAGATGTATGAATAGTGTTGGGGTGTTTGATGAGTTGTTGAGGTATAGGATTATTATTAGTAGGGGTATTGAGGTTGTTAGGGTGTATAGTATGAAGTATGTGCCGGCAGTAAGTCGTTCTGCTTGTTGACCCCATCGTGTAATGATCACTAGGGTGGGGATTAGTGTGGCTTCAAATATAACATATATAAGGGTTAAGTTGTAGGCTGTAAATGTTATAGAGATAAATAGTTGTAGTAGGGTTAGTGTTGTTAGGAATGTTCGTTGTCGTTGGATTGGTTCTTTGGTTATTGCATGTTGGCTGGCCAGGATTGTTATGGGTAAAAGTCAGAAAGATAGTACAAATAATGGGGCTGAGGTGAAATCTAGGTAGAGATATATGTTTGAATTTGGTTCAAGAAGGTTTAAACTTAGTAGGGCGAGTAAAAATGTGTAGGCAGTTGAGGTAGAATAGAGTATTTTTGGTTTGAGTGTCAAAATGGTTGGGATTAATATGGTGGTTGTATAGATAATTTTGAGCATTATAAGAGACTTAGGTTTTTTAAGAAATCGCTTCCGTGGGTTCGGGTAGTTGCAACTACTAGGCTAAGTCCGATAGCTGCCCCACACACGGAAATAGTGAGAAGGATGGTTGGTATGGGGATTTGTGATAAAGTTAGGGAAGTTGAGGTGAAAAGTACCAGCATGGTAAATAAGATAAGTATTATTGATTCTACGCATATCAGTGCTAGTATAAGGTGTTTGTGTTGTATGGAGAGGCTTATAATAGTGATTATGAATGCTGTGTATAGTGCAGTTTTTGTTAGTTCCATTACTGGGGCTTAAGGGTTTTAAGTTCTCCCGAGTCGAAATCGGATGTCTATTAGACTACCTCAGTACTCTGTTCATTCTAATCCCCCTTGGAGTCATTCGTAGAGCAGGCCTAGTGTGAGGATTGTTAGGAGGGCTGTGGCTAATATAGTGGTGGTGCTTGGTGGGTTAGTGTTAGTGCTTCATGGGATTGGAAGTAGGAGGACAATTTCCAGGTCGAAAAGAATGAATAGAATGGCGACTAAGAAGAATTGGATTGAGATTGGTGTTCGAGCATTTCCTAATGGGTCAAAGCCGCACTCGTATGGTGAGAGTTTGTTGATATCTGGCTTAGAGGTTATATGGATGTTGATTGTATATAGTAGAATTGCTGTTAGTATGGCTAAGATGATTAGGGTAAGGAGGTTTATTATTTCTTCCCTAGGTGGGGCCTAATGCTTGGAAGGCATTTATACTATTATACTAAAGAAATAAGAGCCTCATCAGTATACTGAAATGTAAAGGAATAGTCACACGATATCAACGAAATGTCAATATCAGATTGCTGCTTCATACCCAAAGTGGTGTGTTATTGTAAAATGGTGTTTGATTAAACGTAGGATGCATACTATAAGGAAGGAGGTGCCGATTATTACGTGAAGTCCGTGAAATCCGGTGGCTACAAAGAATAGTGAACCGTATACGCTGTCTGAGATTGTAAATGGGGTTTCTAAGTATTCTGATATTTGCAGGGCTGTGAAATAGATCCCAAGTATAATTGTAGCTATTAGGGCGTAGGTTGCTTCTTTTTTATTTCCTTTTATTATTGTATGATGTGATCATGTAATTGTTGCCCCTGATGAGAGTAGAACTGTTGTATTGAGTAGTGGTACTTCTATAGGGTCCAATGGGATAATTCCAGTAGGTGGTCACTCTGCTCCTAGTTCGGGGGTCGGGACTAGGCTTACGTGGTATAGTGCTCAGAAAAAACCTAAGAAGAAGAATACTTCTGATGTGATAAATAGGATCATTCCGTAGCGCATGTTTTTTTGTACGCCTTTTGTGTGATGACCCTGATAGGTGCTTTCTCGAATTACGTCTCGCCATCATTGGACTATTGTTAGTGCGATTGTTAATAGTCCTAGTTTTAGTACGGTAGTGGTGTTTGTGTGAAATCAGATGGCCAGTCCTGAGGCTAGAAGTATAGAGCCCATGGCCCCCGTTAGGGGCCATGGGCTGGGGTCAACTAGGTGATATTGGTGGAGTTGGTGGGTCATTATGTGTTTTCTTGTAAGTAGAGGATAATTAGTAATACAAACACATATGCTTGGATACAAGCTACTGCTAGTTCTAGGAGGGTGAGTAGGAATAATAGGGTCGATGTTAAGGCGCTTAGGGCGATGCTAGTGTTAATGAAATTTAGTGCTGCTGAGCTGATTATGGTTATAAGGAGGTGGCCTGCTGTGATGTTAGCTGTGAGTCGGACTCCGAGTGCTAAGGGTCGTATCAGTAGACTAATAGTTTCAATTACGATTATAAATGGGATTAGTGGGGTTGGGGATCCTTCTGGAAGTATATGGGCTAGTGTGGTTGTAGGCTTTTTTATTATTCCGGTGATTACTGTGGCTAATCATAGAGGGATGGCTATGGCTATATTTATTGATAGTTGTGAGGTTGGTGTAAAAGTATATGGTAGGAGACCTAGTAGATTTGAGAGGAGGATTATGATTATTAGGCTAAGTAAGACTCGGCATCATTTTTGTCCGTCTATGGTTAGTTGATTGGTTATGTTTAATAGGACGGTTTTTAGAAACAGGGTGATGGCGATGGTTGTGCGATTTCCTAGGAGCTTAGGTTTGTTGTAAATTAGTAGGACAGGAATTAGTATGGATAGTGGTGCAGTTGGGATTGTAAGGAATTCTGGGCTTGAAAATTGTTCAAATATATTTATGTTCATGGTAGTGTAGGTGAAGGCTTATTTGGCTTTGTTTGCTGCTGTTTTTTTGGACTTGACATAATTATGAAGGTTTTCACCTTTTGTGTGATAAGATAGAGAATAAATCAAGTTCAAATGTAAATAAAGAAAATATATACTGTGTCGAGCTGAGGCATACCACCAAGGAAAGTGTATTTCTTCTTCAGCTTAAAAGGCTGATGCTGTAAAAGCTTCTCAGTGATTGATCTTTGATTAGTCATTGTTCAAAGTGGTATAGAGGGATGGCTTCTATTGCAATTGGCATAAAGCTGTGATTTGCTCCGCAGATTTCTGAACACTGGCCAAAGAATACACCAACTCGTGATGTGGTTAGTGGGATTTGGTTAAGGCGTCCTGGGACTGCATCTACTTTTACCCCTAAAGAGGGGATTGCTCAGGAGTGTAGTACATCTTCCGCAGTAACCACAACTCGGGCTTGTAAGCCTGCTGGTATGACTATGCGGTGGTCAACTTCAAGTAGGCGTGGTGAGCCGTTTTGAAGGTCTTTTGTTTGAATTATGTAGGAGTCAAATGATATTTGAATGTTGTCTGAGTATTCGTAGTTTCAGTATCATTGGTGTCCGGTTGCTTTGATAGTTAAATAAGGGTCGAACACTTCTTCCATTAGGTATAAGGATCGGACTGATGGAAGAGCTGTTAGGATTAGGATTATAATAGGGGCTGCTGTTCAGGCTGCTTCGAGTTGTTCTACTTCTTCTGTAGGGTCGTTATGGGTGAGGGTTGTTATAGTTGCGGTTAGAGCGAATATTATGATTACTAGGGATATTAAGCAGGTTAGAAGTAGGACGTGGTCATGTAGGAAGATTACTTCTTCTATAGTAGGTCCTGTGGCTTCTTGGAGCGATAGTTGAGCTGCGTATGGCATTGAGTACCACAGGGTCTGTAATTTGGCTATGACAGGGCCACGTAATAATATTTACTAGGTTCTCGAGAATAAAGCATAAGTATGCGGTTAACTTGAAATTAACAGATGGCAGTTCAATTCTGTCTTTTCTCGGGTCACGGTCACTCTATGTAAGAAATTAGGTCTCGAATTGGTGCGTATGTGTTATTAAGTATAAATGTTGGTTCTGTATGGGTGTGATACGGTGGTGGTGTGCCGTAGAATCATTCTACGTGTGTTTTTTTTCCTAGGGGTATTTGTAGTTCTCGTTTGCATGTTAACGCTTCTCATACGATAAATAAGGATATCAGAACAGCGATAAGGGAGATGGTGGATCCGATTGATGAAGTTGTGTTTCAAATGGTGAAAGCGTCTGGGAAGTCAGAGTAGCGTCGTGGCATTCCGGATAAGCCAAGAAAGTGCTGTGGGAAGAATGTTAAGTTTACTCCGGTAAATATTACTCAGAATTGGGTTTTTGTTATGGTTTGATTTAGAGTGTACCCTGTAAACAGTGGAAATCAGTGGGTTAATCCCCCCATGATGGCAAATACGGCTCCCATGGAAAGGACATAGTGGAAGTGTGCTACAACATAGTAGGTGTCATGTAGGACAATATCTAATGATGAATTTGCCAGAATAATTCCCGTTATCCCCCCAACAGTGAATAAGAAAATAAAGCCCAGTGCTCAGTAGATTGGGGTTTCTCATTTGATTTGGCCGCCAGTTAGAGTAGCCAATCACCCGAATACTTTGATTCCTGTTGGAATTGCAATGATTATTGTTGCTGCGGTAAAGTAGGCCCGACTGTCAATGTCTAGTCCGACTGTGAATATGTGGTGGGCTCATACGACAAACCCCAGGATTGCAATTGATATTATTGCTCAGATTATGCTCGTGTAGCCAAATGTGTTTTTTTTTCCTGTATAAAAGGTAATGATACTTGAGATAATCCCAAATCCCGGAAGAATGAGGATGTAAACTTCCGGGTGGCCGAAAAATCAGAATAGGTGTTGGAATAGTACAGGGTCCCCCCCTCCGCAAGGGTCAAAGAAGGAAGTGTTTAAATTTCGGTCTGTGAGTAGTATGGTGATTGCTGCCGCTAGTACTGGTAGGGCTAATAGAAGTATAATGGCAGTGATAAATACTGATCATACAAATAGGGGAATATTAAATATTGGTATGGATTTGGGTTTCATGTTGACACATGTTGTAATGAAGTTAATTGCCCCCAGGATGGAGGAGGCGCCCGCTAAGTGTAGGGAGAAAATCGCCAGGTCTACTGATGGGCCGGAATGTACTAGGTTTCCTGATAGGGGTGGATACACTGTTCAGCCTGTGCCTGCCCCCGCCTCTACGTATGAAGATGACAGCAGAAGGAGTAGTGCTGGGGGTAGTAGTCAGAAGCTTATGTTATTTATCCGTGGAAAAGCTATGTCTGGGGCTCCGATTATGAGTGGGATTAGTCAATTGCCGAATCCGCCGATTATGATTGGTATAACCATGAAGAAAATTATGATGAATGCGTGGGCTGTAACTAGAACGTTAAAAATTTGATCGCTTCCGAAGAGTGAGCCGGGCTGGGTTAGTTCCATTCGTATAAGGATGCTTAGGCAGGCCCCAATTAGGCCGGATCATGCCCCAAATAGGAGGTATAGGGTTCCGATATCTTTGTGGTTTGTTGAGAAGAGTCAACGAGTGATGAACACAGGTAGTATGGCTGATTAAGCGGTAATCTGTAAAATTATATATAGGGCAATGGTCCTTACTGCCAGGCCCCGAGGTGTGATCATGTCAGACTGCAAATCTGAAGTTGGCAGCTGCCCGGGGCTTCTCCGTTTTTTCCAGCCTAACAAAAACGGAGAAGCTAGATTAAAGTCCGCCGGTTTGGACAGCTATTTGTTAATTAGTGTTTGTGGGATCAAGGCCCACTAGTCTAGAGAGCTTTAGTTTAATTAAAATATCTGTGTTGCAATCAGGAGATGTGGTTTATCTGCAAGCTCTAGCAGAAACTAAAGTGGTCTTTTTTGGGGGCTTTGAAGGTCCCTAGTTTAAATATAACTTAAGTTCCTATATGTTTGGTGACATAGGTAGGAGGAATGCAGTTATTATGGTTAGAGTGGATGTTATTAGTGGATGTTTTTTAGGGGCTGTTCGTCATTTTAATGATATTAATGTGGTATGTGGGGGTAGGGTTATTGATGATATGTAGACTAGTCGTATATAAACATATAGGCTGAGTAGAGAGGTTATGGCTATTATTGTGGCTTCAATGGTTATGTTAAGGTAGATTATTTTGTTTAGGATTAATCATTTTGGTATAAAGCCTGTTAGTGGAGGCAGTCCTCCTAAGGATAGAAGAGTAGTTGATAGAATTAATATTATGTGTGGTGAGGCGGTTCACATGGTTCCTATATCTTTAATTGTTATTATTTTGGTAAGGTTTATAGATAGGAATGCGGGTGTTGTAGTTATGGTATAGATAATAAAGGTGAGAGTTGAGATGTCTGGTGCTAGGGTGAGTGTGGCTATGATTCACCCGGTGTGGGTGATTGATGAAAAGGCTATTAATTTTCGTAGTTGAGTTTGGTTTAGTCCGCCAAGGCCGCCAATTATGACTGAAAGGATTGCTGAAGTGAGTGTGAGTGTAATATTGGTTTTATTATGGGTGACTAATAGGATTGTTAATGGGGCAATTTTTTGTCAGGTGAGAATGGTTAATGTAGTTAGTGTTGTTGTGCCTTGTGATACCTCTGGAAGTCAGAGGTGGAATGGTGCTGCTGCTATTTTTATTATTAGGGCTAGTGTGATAATAGTTGTTGCTGTTGGTTCTGATGTTAGATGCGTCTCTCAGATTGAGGTATTTAGGGCGTTTATTGTTGCTGCGAATAGTAGGGCGGTAGAGGCTATGGTTTGGGTTAGGTAGTATTTTGTTGCTGCTTCTGTTGCCCGTGGATGATTGGGTTTGGAGATGATTGGGGTTATAGATAGGGTGTTGATTTCTAGGCACACTCATGTCATTAATCAGTGGGTTGTAGATGTGATTAATGATGTGCTTAGAATGATGCTTGAAGTGATTATTAGTCATGATAGTGGGTTAATTAGTAGGGGCCGGTTTGGCATTTTCGGGGTATGGGCCCGATAGCTTGTTTAGCTGACCCTACTGTAGAAAGTAGTATAAAGGTAGTATTAAAAGTTTTGGGCTTTTAGGTTTAAGTTCGAGTCTTGACTTTCTAGGTATTAAGGAGATGATTTGAACATCTGTGTAGAGGTTTTAAGCCTTTCGCACGGCCTGGCTTTGCTACCTTAATTTAATATAAAAAACACGGATTGTTTAATATCTCCTGGGGAAATGACTATTTTTTGAGGGGGAATATTTCGACGTTTGAACTTCCCCCCCAGAAAAAATTGATTAAATAACGGTGATTAAATTTGCATCCGTAACTTTTATAATGAGATTTTGCATGTGCGGGGCGGAGGGGGTGTGTTTTTGGGGTAATTATACGATTTCGGTAAATTAATTATTGTCGATATTCCCCTGATTGTGAGTTTTTTTCATTTTCAAAAAATGAGGTGCAGAAAATTCGTTTTCAGCGGAAAATTTATAATAAAAAAATACTATAGAAACAGGATCAAGGTAAAAATATGTCTAACAAGCATGGAAGAATATATCCGCGGGGGGGGAATATGCCAGGTTATGAATATAGCTCCACCCGGACTAGATAATCTACGCCCCGGTGAGGGGAACGGTAACGGGCAAGTGAGTGTCAGGTGAAAGCCGAGAGAAATAAGAGCTACCAGGGGTGGCACGAGCATACGTGATAAGAACATGAGGTGATATGTACCAGTATAAAGGGTGCGACCAAAGGCCTTTTGAAAAGCTAGTAGGGAGGGATGGTTCCGGGCCGTCGAAATGACCTTGAGAGTGTAACCAGTGGCCTGTTAAAAGGCATTGAAGGGAGGGACTACTATATATGGACGTGAAAAGCGGGACTGCTATGCCTTATATGGAAGGATAGAGGATTTCACGGGAAGGACTAAAGCATGGGACACCACTAGGAGCAGGATATTCATGATTACTAATAATATCTATCCCTGCAAGCATGGAACGTCTGAAAAATGAGGGGGTAATTTGGATGATCGATACCACTTTTTTATACTAAATAATTATAGGATAATTCTGGTTTATTAGTCGTGAGGCAAATCATTAATGTATGATTAGACATAGTGAAATAAAGACTATAATATAAGAAGTACATTATAGGCGAAAAATCGGATTAAACTTTGGGGGGGGGTAGGGGGGGGGTCCTGGGAGAGCTATTATTTTACTATGTTTTGGGAAGTGGGAGTTTTTAGTTCCGTGTCTACTCTATCAAGGTAGTCCCTGCTCGGGCACACTTCCATTGGGGAGGAGTTCCACATAGTGCTGTGGAGGCGGAGAAGTAAAGTAAGCATATGGCTAGGGTTAGAGGGAGGTATTGTTTTCATAAAAGGTGTATTAGTTGGTCGTATCGGAATCGCGGGTATGAGGCTCGGATTCATAGGAATATGCTTGTTAGGATTGTTGTTTTTATTATCAAGTTGATTGTGAATAGTTGGGGGTTTATGGTGCCTGGGTTGATGAATATTATAGTTGACAGGGTGTTTATTAGTAGGATATTTGTGTATTCTGCTAGGAATAGAAGGGCGAATGGTCCAGCTGAGAATTCTACGTTAAATCCGGATACTAATTCTGATTCTCCTTCAGTTAGGTCAAATGGCGATCGATTGGTTTCTGCTAGGGTTGATGTAAATCATATTATGGCTAGTGGTCATGATGGGAGTAGAAATCATAGGTTTTCTTGTGCTTCTATAAATGAGAATAGAGAGTAACCACCTGAAATGGTAGCTATTGAAATGATGATTAGTCCTAGTGTGACTTCGTATGAGATGATTTGGGCTACGGCACGCATGGCTCCTATGAGTGGGTATTTTGAGTTAGACGATCAGCCCGATCAGAGAATGGTGTAAGTAAATATGCCGGACATAGCTATGATGAATAGTAGGGCTAGATTTATGTTTGTAAGGGGCGTTGGTATTGGGATTGGGGCTCAAGAGGTTAGGGCTAGTGTTAGGGCTATAATTGGGGATAGCGTGAATAGGATTGGGGATGATATGGTTGGTTTTGTGGTTTCTTTTGTAATGAGTTTTAAGCCGTCTGCGATTGGTTGTAGTATTCCTGCTGGTCCAACGATGTTGGGGCCTTTGCGGTGTTGTATATATCCTATGAGTTTACGCTCTAGGAGCGTTAGGAATGCAACAGCGATTAGGATGGATAGGATGTATAGAAGGGTGTTAATGGTGTTTAATAAGATTGTGGTGATTATTAAGGGTTGTCCTTAATTAACCTTTTCTTGGTTTAGGAGAGTTGTTTATCGTGTTGGTTTATTGATAGTGTTAAGAGCGTGCTTGTGGTATTGGCTCTGCTATGCCGGTCCTTTCGTACTAGGCAGAGCATAATCATAGATAGAAACCGACCTGGATTGCTCCGGTCTGAACTCAGATCACGTAGGACTGTTAATCGTTGAACAAACGAACCCTTAATAGCGGCTGCACCATTAGGATGTCCTGATCCAACATCGAGGTCGTAAACCTTCTTTTTGATATGGACTCTTGAAGAAGATGGCGCTGTTATCCCTGGAGTAACTTGGTTCAATTATCAGCTATGCTGGGTCGTTATAGGCTTGTAGGCCTGTGTATGATTTATGGTCATGTGTTTGGAAGTTCTTTTTTTTTCCAAGGTCGCCCCAACCGAAAGTAGGTATTATTGGGTTTAATAGTTTAGTTAAAGCTTCACAGGGTCTTCTGGTCTTATGTGTGTATCTCAGCTTTTTTACTGGGAGATCAGTTTAATTGATTTATTATAAGAGACAGACAGACCCTCATTTTGCCTTTCATACGGGTCTACAATTAATAGACAAGTGATTACGCTACCTTTGCACGGTTAGGGTACCGCGGCCGTTTAATTGTTCACTGGGCAGGCGTTGCCTTTAATATTTGTTTGGCTAAAGGTTATGTTTTTGTTAAACAGTTGGGGTCTTTGGTTGCCGAGTTCCTTTTATAATGTTTTATCTTTCTTTTTAACGCGCCTGTGTTGGTGTCACAGTTTGTGTGAGGGTGTGTATAGGTTGGTTAGTTGCCTGTTTGGGTCTGTTAATGACTAGTGGATTATCCGTTTTTAGTGGAGGGGTGCGTTGGTAGAGAGGGTGTCTTATTATTAGTTTTAGCATAATAGTACCCATGTAGATGGGTTTACCTTTAGTTTGTTCGGAGTTTTTTGTTAGTGTTTGAATTTTTTTGTTAATTCTTTGACGATATTTTGTTAGATGGCTGCTTTAAAGCCTACTGGTTGAATGAATAATTGTATTTCTCTCGGATACAGGTTGAATCCTGTGTCAATAGGGCTGTACCCCTATTGACTGTCTTTAGTTGGATAAGTGGTTATGGTTCGGTCTAAAGTAGAACTTAGATTCTTTTTGGGGTAGCCAGCTATCTCCAGATTCGGTAGGCGTTTCACCGCTACTTTCAAGTCTTCCCACTCTTTTGCTACAGAGAAGGGTTTGCCCCCTAGGCTGCTTGGAAGTAGCTCATCTGGTTTCGGGGGTGTGGGCTGTGATTCTTCATGTCCTTAGGTGACTTGCTAAACCATGATACAAAAGGTACAAGGGTTAATCTTTGCTGTTTATTGCTTGTAGTTTTCCCTTACGGTACTCATTGTGGTGTTGTTACTGTTCGATCGCATACTACTTAGTTTGTCAAATGGTTTGTTTTATTTATTTATGGATGTTTGTATTTGTATTGTTTGACAGCTCAAAAAGATTAATTATAATGTCGTTCGAGTGTAGGTCGAATGCTTTTTGTAAGCTACTTTTTGTTTCTAAGCGCACTTTCCAGTACGCTTACCATGTTACGACTTGCCCTGCTTTGGGTGAGCGATAGGTTTTATTGATTTTTTGTTGTTTGTGGCAGGGATGACGGGCGGTGTGTACGCACTTCATTGCATTGGTTTCAGTTAAGTATTGTGTCCTTAACATACTACTAAATCCGCCTTCAGTTTCTATTTTCATAGTTTATCCGTATTTTCTATTTTAGAAAATGTAGCCCATCTTTTACCCACCCATTTGTTACACCTCGACCTGTCGTATTAGGGGTTGATCTATTTAGTTCACTTTATTTCTTTCACAAGGTGAGCTGGCGACGGCGGTATATAGACTGATAGGCTAGGGTGGGTTGGGTTAATCGTGGGGTATCGGTTATTAGACAGGCTCCTCTAGGTTGTTGTGAAGTACCGTCAAGTCTTTTAAATTTTAAGTTTGCACTCGTAGTTATTTGGCGAACAATTAGTTGTTTGATTGTTGTTTTATGGCTGGGCATAGTAAGGTATCTAATCTTAGTTTGTGTCCCAGCTTTCACGAGTTAGAATAGTCTTATTATTAAGGGGTGTGATTAGTGTGGCTTATGGCTTTTTACGGCCTGGCGGTCTTCATTCTTAATAGTGGTACTGTTACTTAGTCGTGCTTTACGCCGTTTAATATTATCTTGGGCCTGTCGTGTAACCGCGGTCGCTGGCACGAGATTAACCGGCCCTAAAACCCCCTTGCTAGGTCAAGCTTTCGCTTATGGCCTAATATTAACTACTGCTGTTGACCCGTGGGGGTGTGGCTTAAGTTTGCTTGGCGTTGTGGGTGTGATGCCTGATGCCTGCTCCAAGGCCGGGTGTGGCGGGCTATTTCACCGTTGTGGTGAGGCTTGCATGTATAATCAGGGGGTGAAGGTAATAGGAGGTTTAAGACCAAGACCTTGTGTTAAATCAGGTTTGAACCGTCTTAGCATTTTCAGTGCTATGCTTTAGGGTAAGCTATGATAAC